AATAGATTTATCAATAATTTTTTTTGTTGATTCAAAAAAAAGTTGTATATTAATTCTAAGAATATTAATGATAGATAGAAGGATCTCTACGTATACCCCCTTAGTCAAAAAAGTAAAAAATTTTAGAAAATAATGTAATTTTCGGATTAATCGAGCGTTTCGTCTTTTTAATATTTGCCAAATATTCTTTGGTGATTCGAATCTTTTAGCATTATAATTTATTTTATTAGGACTAACATTTATTCTTGGAGTCACTTTTTTTTTTTCTTTTGTAATTCTTTCTATTTGATTTCGGATTGTGCTTGTTCTATCAGTCAGATCCTTCATTTTTTTTTCTGTCAATAAATCATTTGTCCAATCTGTAGATTGAGTTCGACTAAAAGATTCATGAATTATCTGATTACGAGTTATAAAATCTTTTTCTTTTTGAGTTTCGCTTGATTTATATACGTCTCTCAATCTAAATAATAGAATTGGATTTACTTTTGAGAGTTCTTTTATTATTTTTTTTAAAAATAGAATGACTTTGATAATCCATTTTTTTGTTTTTTTTGAGATATTTAGAAAAATTTTTGTTCTTTCCTTTAAAACTTTTAGAACTAGAAAATACTTCTTTTTCAATTTTCCAATTTTTTTTTCGAGTTTCTTAAAAATGGGTTCAAAAAAGGAAGGTCGTTTTCGGGGAGAACCAAAAGGAAGTTCCGCTTCCATTCCCCAAACTGTTAAAAAACAAAAATCGTCTTTTTTTTTCATTCGATCTATATGAGAGGGCCCTGGCTTATATCTGTGCCAAGGTTTCAGACAGAAAGGAAATAGGATCTTTATCTGAATGCCGTCTATTAACCAATTTTTCGGAAATTCTGTTTCTGATAATTGAACACCATTATAGGTACATTTAACATGCATTTCTTTATTCCATTCTTTTAAATCCTCAGACCACTCGGGAAATTGAAAGAATAGCATACGTCCAATATTTTTAGCTATTATTAATGAAGGTAATAGAATATATTTTCTAAGAGTCGATTGAATTATTAACATGGAACCTCTTATTACTTGAGCAAATGGAATGGTATCCCAGGCTTCTGCTATTTCTATTCGCGACTTTTCCTTTCTTTTGTTCTCTTCTTTCTTGTCCTTCTCCCTTTTCTTCCCTTCTTTTATCTCTTCTTCTTTAGAATCTGAAATTTTGAATTCTGCTCTTTTTACTATCCAGTTTCGAAAAATGAGTTTCATCAGTCCGGGGATATCAAAAGAAAAAGGGTGCGATTTTTCTATTCTGTCCAAAAAAAGAAGGGAATGCACATTTGTTTGAAAGAGTTCCCAAATAACTGTTTTACGTCTTTGGGCCCTCATAGAACCTTTGATTATGTCTCGACGAAAATCCGATTGTTGCGAATAGCGTATCAAAGCCACTTCGTCTGTTTGATCAGGATTATTAGTATCCTTATTATTAGGATCGGTATTTCGTCGGTTATCAGTAAAAATTACTACACGTTTGGATTTTCTTGAACGAATCTGATGATCTATTGGTACTTCTTCTTCAATTTCTCCTTCCTGTTGTTCTAATTCGTTTATTAATTTGTATGACCATCGAGGGACTTTTTTATTGATTTCTTTTATTCCAATAGATTTTTTTTTTTTCTTATTAAGATCTGTTATAATTGCATTGAATAAAAATTTTAAAAATTTTGTTTCATTTTCTGAATCTATTCTTTTTTGTTCTTTTTCAGAAACGAAAGAAGGTCCTTTAAAATTGAAATTTTTTTTTGATTCTCTATTAAGTTCATTGATTAAAGTTAAGAAATGACTCATTTTTGTTGATAATGATTTTTTCGAAAATATATTGATTTTCTGTTCAAATTCTCGATAATCATTAAGAAAAATAGTATGAATTTTATTTATTTCTATAAAATTTTCTATCGAAGTTTCATTTATGATTAAAGGCGAAAACTTTTTTTTAATTCTTCTACGATGTGGCCCATTCAAGAAAGGATCATATATTTTTGGCAAGTATTCTTTTTTAGTTTCATCATTAGACAATCTAATCCTTTTTTCGAGCATATCTGGAGAAAGAAATCCTTTGTCTAAAGTTTCAATTCTATATATGAACTCGTTGTTTAATTTATTACTTTTTTGTTTATTGGTAGAAACCCAATGATTGTACAGTTCATCAGAAGAGAATTTGTCTATTCTAGACAAGGGTTTTTTTCTTTGTATCATTTTCCAAAAGTCTGATAAACTGGGTGGAAACGTAAAAGAGATTCTTTTTTTTCCATAACTTTGGCATGTATAAAAAAAGTATTGTGACATTTCATTTCTTACAGCATTTTCAAATCGATTATTTTTTATGTATCGCAAGGGTCGATTCCATCGATTATAATTGAAAAGAAGAGTTACAAGAGGTTTTTCAAACCAGAAGAAGTTTTTATCTTCAAATATTTTTAACTTCGAATTTTCTTGATTCCCATCCAGATAAGAAGCTTCATAAATTGGGCTATTT